TACAGGCCGCACCAAAACAAAAAACTTTTTCTTGGTTGGTGTGATACGTTGGACATAAATCCAATTTTTAAATTTTTTGGATTCCTTAGAGTTTGTTTTTCCCCTTCCTGGCGGTATCAAGATGCCACTGTGTCGTGATATCTTATCTGTCTTGTCCGGAAAATGGATATCCCCCGAAAATATTTTGAGTTCAATCCTTTTTTTTTTTCTCTCCACTCGGATCAACCCGCCAACTTGGCTTCTTATATTTAAAGTGATTCGTGTATCAACTCCAATGATACTATAGTTCTGTACCATTATGGCAGAGGATTCGGGTAAAATATGTACTTCCTCTGGAATGAAAAAAAATCGATCTACTTTCATTTCGTATTTTGTCTTAAATTTTTGGACTCCTCGATACTCAATCATATCCTCTTTTTGGATGATTGAGTCCGCCTTTAAAGTCCCATATTTAAGAATTCCGGAACTCTTTCTTCTGTATCTAGGATCATCAAAAAAAGCAAAAATACTATTTCTACGGAAAATACCATTTATGGGTATTTCAATCGAGATACCTGAATCTGAATGCGGTATGAATTCTTTCTCTTTCTCTTGCTCTTGAATCGATTGGAATGGAATGAGAAATCTATTTTTTCGCCTTTTTGCTAATAAATCCGAGTTCTCATTAAAAATAGCAGAATATATGAAATTATAAGGACTAGTACCTACGATTCCATTCAATTCTGAATAATCGGGAATCCCATATTTTTTTTTATCATAAAAATCTGAACTAAAAAATTTTTGGCTCACTTGATCATTATTCCCTGAGAGGCTAGAAATAGATTTTCTTTCGACGGAAAGAAAGGGTATGTTCATTTGATCTTGATCTTTGTGGATCGAAAAAATAATTAGACTAGATCCGCATGAACCTCCTGATAATACCCATAAATGACTTGTTTTTGGTAAGAGATGGACATTACTATACGTAAATTCGGGTGCATGGGACACATCAGTACTCCAGTGCATTTCGCCCTCTGAGTCAGAATAAATATATTTTCTAACCCTCTCTTTAAAATGAAAAGTGTATGTTCCCTCGCGAATCTCAGCAATCACTTGTTCTGATTCCACATATTGATCATTTTGAACTAAAAGAAAACTTTTTGGTGGAATAGTCACGCTATGTATAATATCTTCGCTCTCAATAATTACAGACAAGTCTATATAACATAGAAAGGCCGGATGCCCGTGACGTGTACGTGTAGGATGAACCAAATCCTCATTGAATTTTATTTTTCCATTATAAGGGGCTCGTACATGTTCGGCAGTACCTCCTGTAAATACTCCGCCGGTATGAAAAGTTCTTAATGTTAGTTGAGTCCCCGGTTCGCCAATAGATTGGCCCGCAATAATACCTACAGCTTCCCCCAATTCAACTAGGTCACCATGAGTGGGACTCCGACCATAGCATAATCGACAGATCCAAGATGTACTACGACAAGTAAAGGGAGTTCGAATAGATATTGATTGTGTTCCAAAGGTTATGAATCGATTGACAAGTCCAATCCCAAGATCTTGATTTCGAAAGGCGACACATCGTGAACCTATATATATATCGTCTGCTAAGACACGACCAATTAATGTTTGGATAAAAATTCTTTCTGACATCATCCGATTTTTATTTCGAGGACTAACAGAAATCCCTCGGATAGTGCCACAATCTGTTCTACGTACAACAATATGTTGAACTACTTCAACAAGTCGACGCGTAAGATATCCAGCATCTGATGTGCGTACAGCAGTATCTACAACTCCTTTACGGGCTCCATAGCAAGAAATAATATATTCTGTTAAAGACAGTCCTTCGCGTAAATTGCTTTGAATAGGTAAATCAATCATTTGTCCTTGAGGATCCGACATTAATCCTCTCATACCTACTAATTGATGTACTTGAGATGCATTTCCCCTAGCCCCCGAAAAAGACATCATATGGACTGGATTCAAAGGGTCCGTCATCCTAAAATTAGGATTCATTTCTTGTCGCAAATATTCACTTGTAGCATACCATATCTCAATAGATTGACGTAATTTTTCTACCGCATGTACATTCCCATAATGATGGTGTTTTTCCAAAATCAAACTTTGTTGTTCAGCGTCTTGGACAAGCCAGCCCTTAGAAGGTATCGTTAAAAGATCATCAATTCCTAATGAAATTGATGTAGCAGTGGCTTGCTGGAAACCCAGAGTCTTTACTTGATCTAGGATGTGTGATGTATATGCCATCCCGAAGTGATCTATTAATCGGCTAATAAGTCGTTTAATAGCAGTTCCATCTATCACTTTATTGTGAAATACCAGATTGGCCCGTTCCGCCATAAGTACCTCCATATTCTGCTGAATGGGATTCGACAATGAATTTGAGTCAATGATTGCAAAACTTCCTTTTCTCGATCTTTATTTGCGTATAATTTTAGGTCAGGAACTATGCTATGGGCCGAGTTGAATCAGAGAGGTCCGAATTCAC